ACCTCGTTTACACGTGCGTCAATGCTTTTCAAGGGAGCCCATTATGCAATGCAATAAACATAATTGATCTTATTGACAAATCGATGTCTTACTCCATAGATTCGAGGGAACAAGAGAACAATAGCCGGACAAATATTGGGTTCGGTCCGATTCAGGTGCGAATTCAGGTGCCAAATAAAATAGAACCCACCATTGATTTGATAGTTGATAAGGTAAATACCCAGTCCATTCAATGCTAGGCATAATGAGTATAAGGGCCTCAAAATAACCTTTTTTCGTCCTATGAACTTTAAGGTGTATGAAGTCTCATATTCGACTCTTGCAGCGTAGCGATAGAGAATCCATCTAACTTAGTTTGATCTAGGCCGAAGGCAGACCTAAGTCAAGGTAACCCTTCTTTGAAACACTTTGGTATTGCTCCTAGATCAGAATACAAATGATGAATCAGAGCACATGGAGCCATCTCATTATTTTCCTGTAAAGAAAAATATGGTGGACTAACTGATCTTTACATCAGTTTATGAAAGAGCCCAATGCAACAAAATGCATGTTGGGTCTTTGAAACAGTTCGAATCATTTCGATAATAATCAGTTTGATCTGTTTTACCGAGAAGGTCTACGGTTCGAGTCCGTATAGCCCTAATACATTCTATTTTCGTTTTAGTATAGTTTTCATTTCCTCATTAGTACTTGTTTATAGACTAGCCGGTTGGTTGGTCCAAAAGTATTACCACATGTTCATGTAAATACATAGGGACATGAAAATAAAAACAATAAATAAAAAACAATAATTCATTCCAATAGATCTAATCAGTATTTGTAAAATCTCGGATAAAATACTCATCTTCCTTCATTAATCTTCGTGGATGGATTACATATCATATGACCTTTTTCCTCTTTTCCTGTCCATGATTAAAGAGTTAGTGATACATTTTTGCGTTTGTATATCGAATCCGGTCAATTTATGAAGTGAGAATCATGACATGATTCTGTCTAAAAACTTCAACAGTCACATAGATCTAGGACTTATTCTTGTATTTGTTTTGTGGAGTCGCCTGACTAATCGCTTTTTGGCAGAACAACAACCCCAATTGATTGATTCAGAGATAATGCAGAGATAATGAATTGGTCCTAAATGTATCAATTTCCTTCTTCTATATTCTATGAGTTGAGTTGGTTTTGGGATTTGGTCTGTCAAATCATTCGATAATGTCTAATTCTTTCTATTAGAAGTATCTTTCTTATGTAGATTAGATAATTTACGATTCCGTCTATTTATTATACCACTCTGTGGTATGTTTCATTGTGTAATGTAGGTTTGCTGTAAAACAAACCTTTTTCTTGTAGTGAAATCCAACCCATCGGGTGGTCTTACTATTACTAAGTGTTATTGCCGTAACAAAACAAACAAGTATTTTGGTTTATTCCAAATCGCGATCTTTCTTTAGTACTCGAGATTGGTCTGAAATGGAATGACTCTTTTTTTTCAGTTTTGAAATTTTTTTTATTTCTATATTAATTATATTTTTATTTTCTTTTTTTTATATTTTTTATTTTCTATATGTTTTTATTATATGTTTTTATTTTCTTTTATTTTCATTATCTCATTATATATATGTAATATATATATGTAATATATATATGTAATATTTTATTTTCATTATCTCATTACATTATTTCATTATCTCATTACATTATATAATATATATATGTAATAAAACATAGGATTAATTCGCATTATTGTAGTATTATCAATTAGTATTAGAATATGTACTAGTTACTAGTATAATATTTAATTAATATTTTAGTTTAGTAATTAGTAATTAATTACTATTTCATTATTACTATTTCATTATTTGACTTGTTAATTACTTGACTTTTTACTTTTTTTTTATTTTTTTATATTTTATATTATATTATATTTTATATTATAGTACTTTTTCATTTTTATTTTTATTTTATAGAGTATAGGGATAAAGTATAGAGAAACCGAGACAAAGCGATAGAATTTAGTTTGTGTAAGAGAACCCTATGTCTACACCATATCGAAATAGAATCGAAATAAAAAAAAATGTAAGTGGAATTCTGTTACTGTTAAATGAATCTTTAAACAAGACATGCCCCACAGCAAACAAACTATAAACTATGCGGTTTGATTTGATCAAAATAAATTCTTGTTTCGCCTAATAAGTTCTGGATGAATTGACAATTCCAATTCGAATCGAATAATTCATCATATTCCACATATATTTATATTCCACAATAATAAAATAATTAATAGGAGTACATTTATGTTTCTGCTTCACGAATATGATATTTTCTGGGCATTTCTGATAATATCAAGCGTTATTCCTATCTTGACATTTGTAATTTCCGGAGTTTTAGCACCGGTTAGTGAAGGACCAGAGAAGCTTTCGAGTTATGAATCGGGTATAGAACCCATGGGGGATGCTTGGTTACAATTCCGAATCCGCTATTATATGTTTGCTCTAGTTTTTGT